TAGCTCCCGAGGTATTATAAAATGAGACCACGGTATGGTTATAGTAGGCTATTTAAAAGAAATAGATTAAGATTCATTTAGTAGATTTTGTCTCACGTATATACCTTTCAAAATTCGTATTCATAAACAAATATGTAAAAAAAAAAAGAAAAACATGTTGATTATATCCAAATTTGGAGGCACCAAAAATTTTAATTAATCATGGGTAGTGATACTATTGCTGACATAATAACCTCTATACGAAATGCCGATATGTATAGAAAAAGCGTGGTTCGAGTAGCATCTACTAATATCAGCCAAAGTATTGTTAAAATACTTTTACGCGAGGGTTTTATCGAAAACGTGAGAAAACATCGAGAAAACAACAAATCTTTTTTGGTTTTAACCCTACGACATAGAAGAAACAGGAAAAGTACTTATAGAAATCTTTTAAATTTAAAACGGATCAGTAAGCCCGGGCTACGAATCTATTCTAACTATCAAAGAATTCCTAGAATTTTAGGCGGGATGGGCGTTGTAATTCTTTCTACCTCTCGGGGTATAATGACAGACCGAGAGGCTCGACTAGAAAGAATAGGCGGAGAAATTTTGTGTTATATATGGTAATCTTTCTAATATCCAAATTGAATATGAAACTTCTTTTTTGTGAAAAAGAAAAGAGAAGAGGTGGGTTGTCTAATAGGGTTCTTCCTCCACTAGTTGATACTTCAAGGGGGTTTTACCTGGAATGAAAGAACAAAAATGGATTCATGAAGGTTTAATTACTGAATCGCTTCCCAACGGCATGTTCCGAGTTCGTTTAGATAATGAAGATATTATTCTAGGTCATGTTTCAGGAAAGATCCGACGTAGTTTTATACGGATACTGCCAGGAGATAGAGTCAAAATTGAAGTAAGTCGTTATGATTCAACCAGAGGTCGTATAATTTATCGACTCCGCAACAAAGATTCGAAAGATTAGGTGTTTTTTCAACTTCACTATTTATTTCGTAGGAATACGATTTGAAATTGAAAATTTCAAGAAACTTATTTTCTTCCAAGAAGTGGATTCAAAATTAAAGTAAGGAGTGACAAATATGAAAATAAGAGCTTCCGTTCGTAAAATTTGTGAAAAATGTCGACTAATCCGTCGTCGGGGACGAATTATAGTAATTTGTTCCAACCCAAGACATAAACAAAGACAAGGATAATAAGACTCGTTAAAGACCTGATATACAAATAGGGGATCTGTTTTGACCTGAAATGGATATATCCATATATCTCTGACTCAAATTTATGAGATGATAAAATATGGCAAAAGCTATACCGAAAAAGAGTTCACGTGGACGTATTGGTTCACGTAAGAGTACACGTAAAATACCAAAGGGGGTTATTCATATTCAAGCAAGTTTCAATAATACCATTGTGACTGTTACAGATGTACGGGGGCGTGTGGTTTCTTGGTCCTCCGCCGGTACTTGTGGCTTCCGAGGTACAAGAAGAGGGACGCCATTTGCTGCTCAAACCGCAGCGGCAAATGCTATTCGTGCAGTAGTAGATCAAGGTATGCAACGAGCAGAAGTCATGATTAAAGGTCCCGGTCTCGGAAGAGACGCAGCATTACGAGCTATTCGCAGAAGTGGTATACTATTAACTTTCGTACGGGATGTAACTCCTATGCCACATAATGGCTGTAGACCCCCGAAGAAACGGCGTGTGTAGAAATCAAAATAGAAGATATTTCACTAGCAAGAGAAACAAGAGAAATAAATGATTCAATGATCTGATCAAATAATATTATTATGGTTCGAGAGAAAATAGCAGTATCTACTCGGACACTACAGTGGAAGTGTGTTGAATCAGCAGCAGACAGTAAGCGTCTTTTTTATGGGCGCTTTATTCTGTCTCCGCTTATGAAAGGTCAAGCAGACACAATAGGCATTGCGATGCGAAGAGCTTTGCTTGGAGAAATCGAAGGAACATGTATAACACGCGCAAAATCTGAGAAAATATCTCACGAATATTCTACCATAATGGGTATTCAAGAATCAGTACATGAAATTTTAATGAATTTGAAAGAAATCGTATTGAGAAGTAATCTCTATGGAACTTGTGAGGCGTCTATTTGTGTCAGGGGCCCTGGATATGTAACTGCTCAAGATATCCTCTTACCGCCTTATGTAGAAATCGTCGATAATACACAGCATATAGCTTGCTTGACAGAACCCATTGAGTTGGTTATTGGATTACAAATAGAGAAGAATCGCGGATATCTTATAAAAGCGCCAAATACCTTTCAAGATGGAAGTTATCCTATAGATCCTGTATTCATGCCTGTTCGAAATGCGAATCATAGTATTCATTCTTATGAAAATGGTAACAAAGAAATACTATTTCTCGAAATATGGACAAATGGAAGTTTAACTCCTAAAGAAGCACTTCACGAAGCCTCCCGGAATTTGATTGATTTATTGATTCCATTTTTACATACCAATGAAGAAAATTTAAATTTAGAGGACAA